TCAATTCGGGGAATTTCCGACACAAGGATTCAATTAGTTCGTACTTGTTTAGTGTTGAATTGGGATCAAGAAAAAAAGAGTTCTTCTATCGAAGCGGCCCGGGCTTCTTTTGTTAAAATAAGTACAAATGGCCTAATTCGTGATTTCCTAAGAATCGACTTAGTGAAATCCCATTTTTTCTATATCAGCCGAAAAAGGAATGGTCCCTCAAGTTCAGGATCGATCTCTGATAATGGGTTAGATCACACTAACATTAATCCATTTTATTTCCTTTATTCCAAGGCACGGATTCAACAACCACTTAAAAAAAATAAAGGAACTTTTAGTACGTTATTGAGTAGAAATAGAAAAAAGGAATGTCAATCTTTGGGAATTTTGTCATCATCTAATTGTTTTGGAATAGATCTATTAAACGATATAAAATATCACAATGGAATAAACGAATCAACTAAAAGAGATCCTACAATTAGGAATTCCTTGGGCCCTTTAGGAACAGCCCTTCAAATCGCGAATTTTTATTCATTTTACCATGTACTAACGCATAATCAGATCTCGGTAACTAAATATTTGAAACTTGACAATTTCAAACAGATTTTTCGAATATTTAAATATTATTTAATGGATGAGAAACAGAGAATGGTTAATCTGGACCCATGCAATAACAGCGTTTCTCATCCATTCAAATTAAATTGGTATTTTCTCCATCAGAATTATCATTCTAATTATTGTGAATGTTTCTTCACAATAATTAATCTGGGACAGTTTATTTGTGAAAATGTATGTATAGCCAAAAATGGACCACACCTAAAATCAGGTCAAGTTATAATTGTTCACGTCGACTCTATAGGACTAAGATTGGCTAAGCCTTATTTGGCCACTACAGGAGCAACTGTTCATGGTCATTATGGAGAAATCCTTTATAAAGGAGATACATTAGTTACATTTATATATGAAAAATCGAGATCTGGTGATATAACACAGGGTCTTCCAAAAGTGGAACAAGTATTAGAAGTGCGCTCAATTGATTCAATATCGATAAACCTAGAAAAGAGAGTTGGGGGTTGGAACGGGTGTATAACAAGAATTCTTGGAATTCCTTGGAGATTCTTGATCGGTGCTGAGCTAACTATAGTGCAAAGTCGTATCTCTTTGGTTAATAAAATTCAAAAGGTTTATCGATCCCAGGGGGTGCAAATCCATAATAGGCATATCGAAATTATTGTACGTCAAATAACATCAAAAGTCTTGGTTTCAGAAGATGGAATGTCTAATGTTTTTTCACCCGGGGAACAAATAGGATTGTTGCGAGCGGAACGGACGGGACGCGCTTTGGAAGAAGCGATCTGTTACCGAGCCATATTCTTGGGAATAACGAGAGCCTCGCTGAATACTCAAAGTTTCATAGCCGAGGCGAGTTTTCAGGAAACTGCTCGCGTTTTATCCAAAGCAGCTCTCCGCAGTCGTATTGATTGGTTGAAAGGTCTGAAAGAAAACGTTGTTCTCGGTGGTATGATACCCGTTGGTACCGGATTCAGAGGATTAGTGCACCGCTCAAAGCAACGTAAGAACATTTCTTTTAAAAAACAAAAAAACAATTTATTCGAAGGGGAAATAAGAGATATTTTATTCCACCACAGAAAGTTATTTGATTTTTGCATTTCAAAAAATTTCTATGATACATCAGAACAAACATTTATAGGATTGAATGATTTCTAAGATCCGTACTTTGAATTTTTTGCGGTCCTGTGATTTGTTACATTTACATGTAATTTCTTAATAGTAATAAAAAATAGCAAAGAAATTAATCGCTTGGATCGTGTATCAAGGCCCAACTCCGAGAAAAGAGAAGGTTCCATCGGAACAATTATTTATTATTTATTTAAGGGTACCTCGTCTCCCCTTTTTTCTTTGAAAAAAAAAAAGAGAGGAAGTGTGGGGAGAAATGATAAGAAAATATTGGAACATTAATTTGGACGAAATGCTGGAAGCAGGAGTTCATTTTGGTCATGCTACCAGAAAATGGAATCCGAGAATGGCACCTTATATCTCGGCGAAGCGTAAAGGTATTCATATTACAAATCTTACTAGAACTGCTCGTTTTTTATCGGAAGCTTGTGATTTAGTTTTTGATGCAGCAAGTATGAGAAAACAATTCTTAATTGTTGGTACAAAAAAGAAAGCAGCTGATTCAGTAGCGCGGGCTGCAATAAGTGCTCGGTGTCATTATGTTAATAAAAAATGGCTCGGCGGTATTTTAACAAACTGGTCCACTACAGAAAAGAGACTTCAAAAATTCAGAGACTTGAGAATGGAACAAAAGACCGGAAGGCTGAACCGCCTTCCGAAAGGGGATGCGGTTCAATTGAAGAGACAGTTATCTCACTTGCAAACATATTTGGGCGGGATTCAATATATGACGGGGTTACCTGATATTGTAATAATCGTTGATCAGCAAGAAGAATATACGGCTCTTCGCGAATGTATCACTTTGGGAATTCCAACAATTTGTTTAATTGATACAAACAGCGACCCGGATCTCGCGGATATTTCGATTCCAGCGAATGATGACGCGATAGCTTCAATCCGATTTATTTTTAACAAATTAGTATTTGCAATTTGTGAGGGTCGTTCTAGCTATATACGAAATCTCTGATTAATAATAATAGAAAGAAATTATTTTGTGAATTCCATAGATTAATGGAATCTGGTACTCTATTTAATTTACTCTATTTCTGAATCGCACGAAAGAAATAAAAAAATAAGGCGGGGATATTATGTGATTAGTTCTTAATCCAAAATATACAATTCAAGCGGGCACGGACAAGTAAAAAAAAAGATAGTATAGTGGAATCAAAATAATTTCTTAAAAAGTTTTCTTTATTTCAGAGGATAATATGAATATTCTATCATGTTCCATCAAAATATTTAAAGGATTATATGATATATCCGGTGTGGAAGTAGGCCAGCATTTCTATTGGAAAATTGGGGGTTTCCAAGTTCATGCCCAAGTACTTATTACTTCTTGGGTTGTAATTGCTATTTTATTAGGTTCAGCTATTGTAGCTGTTCGAAACCCACAAACCGTTCCTACTGACGGTCAGAATTTCTTCGAATATGTCCTTGAATTTATTCGAGACGTGAGCAAAACTCAGATTGGAGAGGAATATGGTCCATGGGTTCCCTTTATTGGAACTCTGTTTCTATTTATTTTTGTTTCTAATTGGTCGGGGGCGCTTTTACCTTGGAAAATTATAAAGTTACCTCATGGAGAGTTAGCCGCACCTACGAATGATATAAATACTACGGTTGCTTTAGCTTTACTTACGTCAATAGCATATTTTTATGCGGGCCTTAGTAAAAAAGGATTGGGTTATTTCGGTAAATACATTCAACCAACTCCAATCCTTTTACCCATTAACATTTTAGAAGATTTCACAAAACCTTTATCACTTAGCTTTCGACTTTTCGGAAATATATTAGCGGATGAATTAGTAGTTGTTGTTCTTGTTTCTTTAGTACCTTTGGTGGTTCCTATACCTGTTATGTTCCTTGGATTATTTACAAGTGGTATTCAGGCTCTTATTTTTTCAACTTTAGCTGCGGCTTATATAGGTGAATCTATGGAGGGGCATCATTGAGTAAGTTTCAAAATAGTCTTCTTCGGTTTAATGCAAGGCAATGCATGTCTTGCTCAAGATAATCTACTTCGTAAACATAACTCTATACATAAATAGACAAAAAAGTCTATATGATCTAAAGAAATAGATTACGATATTTGGAATATTTTGGAATTAAAAAAAAGGAAAGAGATCTAAAAGATCTTTTTCCTAAAATTAAAATTTGCTTGACTCATTTATATCTGCTTCCAATGAATATTCGTTGTAGATTGGCTTGATTGTTTTGTTCATTTCATTCAACCCAATCTTAGGAGTCATAATCTGAATAAGAATTCTTGATTTTTTTTTAATCGCATATTGTAAATAAAAAAAGGTTCTATAAAGCGATTCCCATTTCAGTCGGTTTTATTCAATCCAACGATTAACCAAAAGAAAAAAACTAAATTACATGAAGAACGTAAAACTTCTATCTATTTATATGCAATGATTCAGACTACTGAATTCGTCCATTTAGATCAGTTAGATTAGATTGATTGTACCGATTTTAGATAACGATAAATAAAAGGAAAAGAAGAGTTTACAAAACATGAAAAAAGTGCGTTGTTTAGGTTTAGGAGGGTGGGATTAAAATAAACATATGTAATATAAAATTTATGGAATCTGTCTAATGACTGTAAAATAAACCAACTTTTCTTTATAAAATAAATGTTTCTAAAAAAATGATTTTAGAATCAAATTGAATTTGAGATACAAAGAGTTGGTTTACGTTATGGAAGAAGGGCGTGTATATGTAATATTAGGCTAGTTATATATGAGCAAATAGATATATCTAATCTTAATCTGTCCCGCGACTACCAAGAATTTTGATAGGGATTCCAATAAAAGCCTTTCTTTTCGTTTTTTCGTTTGAAACTGTGAAGTGAATAAAGAGATTAAATTAAGAATTTTAAGAATTAAAGAAGGAAGAGTTCGAATTTAAAGAATGATTGATTCGGAACAAAGAAAGAAATGGAAAAACAAAAAGTTATATGAATTCACCAAAACTCTGTGGATAGAAACTCAAAAATTGATATCGAAGCAGTTCTGCTGATTCAATAATCTCATTACTTCAATTTTGAACTCTTAGTTACGTTACTTTGACTGGATGACAATCTATCGATGGAATAATTAAATCATAATTTAGTGGTTGATTGTATCATTAACCATTTCTTTTTTTTGATGCGAGGAATTTATCATGGATCCATTGATTTCTGCGGCTTCCGTTATTGCTGCTGGGTTGGCCGTTGGGCTTGCTTCTATTGGACCTGGGGTTGGTCAAGGTACTGCTGCGGGCCAAGCTGTCGAAGGTATCGCAAGACAACCAGAGGCGGAGGGAAAAATACGAGGTACTTTATTACTTAGTTTGGCTTTTATGGAAGCTTTAACAATTTATGGACTGGTTGTAGCATTAGCACTTTTATTTGCGAATCCTTTTGTTTAATCTGATAAAAAATAAGATTTTTGCCAATTTTTGAATTTGCTGCTTGCTTTTTCGAATTATATCAAGATTTAACTCCTACAATTAACAATTAATTATTTATACTTAGTTTTATTGGTACAATAACCCACGGGAAGGGCTGATTGGAGGATGAGGAATTTTAGTAGACCGACTCGCTTTCTTCCTTCCCCTTCTCGCTTTCTTCGTTACCCTGTATTAGTTTATTTTAAAATTTAAAGGAAGTGTTATAACAAAAACAAAGAAGGTATGTTGAAATTGACACGAGACCTGATATCAAAGTCTAATAACTATTGTTCTTAGTTAGCAATTTTTAGAAATTTACAATAAAAAAATCTATTTCTAATAAAAATCGAATATATTTTTGATTCGATTTACTATTTTTAAATTCTAATTCTAAAATATATTTATAAATAGTAAATAAAAAAAAAATTATAAATATTATGAAATATGATAATTAAATAGATAATATTCTGTCTATAAGAGAAGGAGAGATCTTATGAAAAATTTAACCGATTCTTTCGTTTCTTTGGGTCACTGGCCATCCGCCGGGAGTTTCGGGTTTAATACTGATATTTTAGCAACAAATCCAATAAATCTAAGTCTAGTCCTTGGTGTATTGATTTTTTTTGGAAAGGGAGTGTGTGCGGGTTGTTTATTTCACGAATAGGCTGAATTGAATCAGCTGCATTTTTTTTTTGAATTAGTAAAGAAAAAGTGCACGATCCTGCGAATTACTTCTGAATAAATTAAAAATCATCTTTAAGAACCATAGCATTTCGCAATTCATCAGTAAATATACTTTGATTCTCTATCAACTGATAACGTAGGGACATTAGCATGGTTAAAGCTAAACTGTTTGAAGTCTAGACAGAGCAAGGTACTCTTTCTACTAGTATGTTAATATATCAAAGGATTCTAAATGAATAGTTGGGAATTTTTTTTCGGTATAGAGCACTCATGTCGAAAAAAATTGGAACCTTATTTTTTGAAAAATGGGGATTTCCCTCATTCTTAATCGAATGTTGAATCGATAACCTGTGCATAAAGTAAATTCGTTGGATTTGAAGAAAAAAACAAGAAACAACTTTACTGACAATTACTTGTTTGGTCAGAAGAGTCCTACAAATATTCTGGTTTTTGATTAATTTTGATTTTTTTTATTTTTGCATATGATTTTTATTTTTGCATATGAATTATTAATCGAGAAGAGAGGATAGGCTCATTCCAGTAACAAAAGATATGGGAATTTACCATAAGTAATTGAAATAATTGAGCGTGAGAGCCAAATGAATCGAAAGATTCATGTTTGGTTCGGGAAGGGATCATGGAAATTTTGCAATGAATGGAAAGATAATCTACTTTCATTAAGTGATTTATTAGATAATCGAAAACAAAGGATTTTGAATACTATTCGAAATTCAGAAGAACTACGTGAGGGGGCCGTTGAACAGTTGGAAAAAGCCCGGACCCGCTTACAGAAAATAGAAATAGAAGCAGACCAGTTTCGAGTGAACGGCTATTCGGAGATAGAACGAGAAAAATTGAATTTGATTAATTCAACTTATAAGACTTTAGAACAATTAGAAAATTACAAAAATGAAACGATTCATTTTGAACAACAAAGAGCAATTAATCAAGTTCGACAACGGATTTTTCAACAAGCCTTAGAAGGAGCTCTAGGAACTTTGAATCGTTGTTTAACCAACGAGTTACATTTACGTACCATCAGTGCTAATATTGGCATGTTTGGGGCGATGAAAGAAATAATCGATTAGCCCTTCTACCGTAGGCATTATCTTTTTTTTTTCAAAAAAAAAATTAACAAATACTCATGGTAACCATTCGAGCCGACGAGATTAGTAATATTATCCGAGAGCGTATTGAGCAATATAACAGGGAAGTAAAGATTGTAAATACCGGTACCGTACTTCAAGTGGGCGACGGTATTGCTCGTATTTATGGTCTTGATGAAGTAATGGCAGGTGAATTAGTAGAATTTGAAGACGGTACTGTAGGTATTGCTCTTAATTTGGAATCAAATAATGTTGGTGTTGTATTAATGGGTGACGGCTTGATGATACAAGAAGGAAGTTCTGTAAAAGCAACAGGAAGAATTGCTCAGATACCAGTGAGTGAGGCATATTTGGGCCGCGTTGTAAATGCCCTGGCTAAACCTATTGATGGTCGGGGTGAAATTTCATCTTCAGAATCGCGGTTAATTGAATCCCCCGCTCCAGGTATTATTTCGAGACGTTCCGTATATGAGCCTCTTCAAACAGGACTTATTGCTATTGATGCGATGATCCCGATAGGACGTGGTCAGCGAGAATTAATTATTGGGGACAGACAAACCGGTAAAACTGCTGTAGCTACGGATACGATTCT